ATATATAAAAAATAAGAAATTAGAAAATGCTTTACGCAATGAAATGTCACAATTTTTTTTTTTTACATGTACAAGTGATGGGAAACAAATAATATCCTTTACATATCCGCCCAGTTTATCGACTTTTTCGGAAATGCTAGAACAAAGAATTTCTTTATACATAATAGAAAAACTATACGACGAAGATCTTTATAATTCTTGGATTTATACTAATGAAAAAAAAAAGTGCAATTTGAACAATGAATTGAAAAGACGAATCCAAATTCTAGAAAAAAATGAGGGATCCTCTAGTCTGGATATGCTTGAAAAAAGAACCATATTATGTGATGATGAAAAAAAAAAAAAATGCTTGCCAAAAGCATATGATCCTTTTTTCAACGGACCATATCGAGGAACGAGAAAAGAATTAGATTCATGCGTAATCATGAATACTTATACAGATACAGAAAATTTAGTAGAATTTTTTTTTCTAAATAAGATTCATGATCTACTTATTAATGATTCCGTAGAACTCCAACGTCAATCATTTTTGAATTCTAAAGAAGAAAAAGGAATTGATTCAGAAAGTCAAGCAAAATATTTGCAATTTGTATTTGATGTAATTACAACACATACAAAAGATCAAAAAACAATGAAAAAAAAATCTATTGGAATTAGAATAGAAGAAGTCAGTAAAAAGGTTTCTCGATGGTCATACAAATTAACCGAGAATTTGGAAGAAGAGGAAGAAGAAAATGGAGAAGAATTGGAGGAAGACGATCATGAGATTCATTCAAGAAGAGCCAAACTTGTGATAATTTATAACGATAATGATCAGAATACCAATTCTATTTCTATTTCTAGTATTCAGAATACTAGTAACAATGATAAAAACGATGATCCAATGGAAGAGGGAGAGGTGGCTTTGATACGTTACTCACAACAATCGGATTTTCGTCGCAATCTAATCAAAGGATCCATGCGCGCTCAAAGACGTAAAACAGTTATTTGGGACCTCTTTCAAGTAAATGTACATTCCCCACTTTTTTTGGATCGTCTAGACAAAATGTTTTTTTTTTCGTCTTTTGATATCAACGAAATGAAGAATCTAATTTTTAGGAATTGGATGGGCAGAGAACAAGAATCAGAATTAAAAATTTCCTATTTTGAAAATGACGATAAAAAAGAAGAAAAGAAGAAAGAGGAAAAAAGATATAAAAACGAACAGATAGAAATATCAGAAGCTTGGGATGCTTTTATATTTACTCAAGTAATAAGAAGTTTGATGTTAATAACCCAATCTTTTCTTAGAAAATACATTCTATTGCCTTCATTAATAATAGCCAAAAACCTTTTCCGTATGTTATTATTCCAAATTCCCGAGTGGGACGAGGATTTTAAGGAATGGAATAGAGAAATCCATATTAAATGCACCTATAATGGTGTTCAATTATCAGAAACAGAATTTCCCCAAGATTGGTTAATAGATGGTATTCAGATAAAGATTCTATATCCTTTCTGTCTAAAACCTTGGAGAAAATCTAAGGCACAATCTCATCATAGAGATCTAATGAAAAAAAAAGAGAAAAAAACAAATTTTTGTTTTTTAACAGTCTGGGGAATGGAAGCGGAACTTCCCTTTGGTTCTCCCCGAAAACGACCTTTTTTTTTTGAACCTATTTATAAAGAACTCCAAAAAAGAAAAAAAAAGGTGAAAAATAAATTTTCAAAAGTTTTAAAATCTTTAAATAAAATAAATAAAAAAATAAAATCCTTTCTAAAAATTAGAAAAGAAAAAACAAAAGGGGTCGTTCAAATTATCAAACTAATAATGAAAAAACTGGAGAAAGTAAATCCAATTTTCTTATTTAAATTAAGGAAAGAAAAAGTATATGAACCAAACGAAAACAAAAAAGATTTCAAAAGAGATAATAAGATTCTTCGCGAATCGTCCGTAATAGAAAAAAGAATGAAAGACCTTTCTGATAAGACAATCAAAATAAGGAATCAAATTGAACAAACCGCAAAAGACAAGAAAAAAAAAGAAATAGTTCTAATTTCTGATAATAAAGGATCGGGATCACAGAAACATATTTTGAAAATATTAAAAAGGAAAAATATCCGATTAATGCGTAAATCACACTACTTTATCAAATCATTCATTGAAAAAATATACATAGATATTTTGCTATGTACCATTACCGTTTCTAAGATAAATGTACAACTTTTCTTTGAATCAACAAAAAAGATCTTTACTAAATCCATTTACAACAATGAAATAAATCAAGAACAAGAAGGAATTGATGAAACAAATCAAAATACAATGAATTTTCTTTTGACTATAAAAAAATTCAAATCGTTTTCAAATACTGATAATACTACGAATAGCAATCAAAATTCCAATACTTATTGGAACTTATCTTCCCTGTCCCAAGCATATGTTTTTTACAAAATATCACAAAACCAATTACTTAATAAGTATCAATTGAGACCTGTACTTAAATATCAAGGGAGCTATCCTTTTTTTAAGGATAATTTAAAAGACTATTGTATGATACATGGAATATTTAACTCACATAATAAAATTCATACGTATGTAATGAACGAATGGAAAAATTGGTTAAAAGGTCATTATCAATACGATTTATCTCAAAAAAAAAGGTCTCCATTAGTACCTAAAGAATGGCGAAATAGAATCAATAAACATCGTATGATTCAAAACAAGGAATCAAACCAATTGGATTTATATCAAAAATACCAATTTATTTATTCCATGAAAAAAGATGACTATGCAGCAAATTCATTTATGAGTCAAAAAGACAAATGGAAAAAACATTACAGATATGATCTTTTCTCATATAAATACATAAACCTTCCTAATTTATACATTTCTGGATCAACATTAGAAATAAACGGGGACCAAGAAATTCCATCTCATTTCAATATATCGAAACCTGAATCATTTTATGTATTGGTAAGTATACCTAGTAATAATTATCTAGAAAAAGGATATCTTATTGATAGGAATACAAATTTGGATAGAAAATATCTTGATTGTAGAATTCTTCATCCTTGTTTTATAAATAATATTGAGATCTGGACCGATGTACATATTGGTATCAAGATTCAGAAAGATACTAAAACTGAAATTAAGAATTTCAAAAAAATGGAAAAAAAAGATCTTTTTTTTCCTACAATTCATCAAGAGATCAAACCATGCAATCAAAAAAGTTTCTTTTTTGATTGCATGGGAATGAATAAAGAAAGGTTCTATGATACCGCATCAAATCATGATACTATATCCAATCTAGAAACTTGGTTCTTCCCAGAATTTGTGCTACTTTTTGATGTATATAAAATTAAACCTTGGATCATCCCAATCAAATCACTCTTTTTTCATTTTTCTATAAATGAAAAAAGTAAAAGCATTAACGTAAATCCAAAGAAATCATCTAATAAAAAAAAAGATCGTGAATTAGGAAATTCCAAGCAGGAAGAGAATGAACAACAGGTCCAAGGAAATCTTGTATGGAATCTACGAAAAATCAAAAAAGAAAATCAAAAAACTGTTGAAGAAGATTACGCAAGATTAGAAATGAAAAAGGTTCTAAAAAAGAAACAATATAAGAGCAAGAATGAAATGGAACTAGATTTCTTTTTGAAAAAATATTTACTTTTTCAACTAAGATGGGCTGATCCCTTGAAGAAAGAAATAATGAAAAATATCAGGATATATTGTCTCCTACTTAGACTAAGAAATCCAAAGGAAATTGCTATATCTTCGATTCAAAGAGGTGAAATAAATATAGATGAAATGCTGATTCAAAAGGACCTAGTTCTTGCAGAATTGATAAGAAAGGGAATATTTATTATTGAACCAATTTGTCTATCTATACAAAGGAAAGGAAAATATATTATATATCAAACTATGGATATTTCATTGGTCGATAAGAAAAAGCATCAAACAAAGAAAAAAGACACAAAAAAAAGATATATTGAGAAAGGGGGGTTTGAAAAATCCATTGCACGACACAGCAACATATTTTTGAGTGGAGACAAAAATCATTATGATTTACTTGTTCCTGAAAATATTCTATCTCCCAGACGTCGTAGAGAATTTCGAATTCGAATTTGTTTCAATTCCCGGAATTTTCATGTTGTGGATAGAAATACAAGATTTTGCAATGAAAACAAAATAAGAAACTGTGGACAATTTTTGAATGAGGACAAACATATTAATACAGATAGAAAAGATTTCATGAAATTCAAATTGTTTCTTTGGCCCAATTTTCGATTAGAAGATGTAGCTTGTATGAATCGCTATTGGTTTGATACCAATAACAGCAGTCGTTTCAGTATGTCAAGAATACATATGTATTCACAATTCAGAATGAATTCAATTCCAATGAAAAATGAAAAAAATCTATAGTGGATTTCCTACATATCGTGTAACATATTTGGTAGATTAATAGATGAAAGCCGAAACATATACACTGTGTAACATTCTACTACATGATGCTGATTTCATAGTGTACATAGTGTATCAATTTTCATTAGGAATAACGGAATCCTTTTAAGGAAAATAAAAAGAAATTGTTTTCTTTCGTGAATACATATATGTTTTGTATATTTGGATCAAATATACAAAACATAGAAACATAAACCACATAAAGAAAAAACAAAGTAGTATATGAATGAAATCCAATTTTGATGTATACTAGATGAAAATAACTGACATAAGAAATATTATTATTTTTCCTGATCCGTAAAATTCACAGAAAAGAAAGATAGAAATCTTAATTTATGGTCAAAAATTCATTCATCTCAGTTATTACACAAGAAGAAAAAGAAGAAAATAGTGGGTCTGTTGAATTTCAAGTATTCCATTTCACCAGTAAGATACGGAGACTTACTTCACATTTAGAATTGCACAAAAGAGATTTTTTATCGCAAAGAGGTCTACGAAGAATTCTGGGAAAACGTCAACGATTATTGACTTATTTGTCAAAGAAAAAGAAAGTGCGTTATAAGAAATTAATGGATCAGTTAGATATTCGGGAACCAAAAACTCGTTAATTAAATTTGAATTTATTATTTGAGTTTCTTATTATTTTATTCTTATTATCCTTGTTATTTTTTCTTTTTTTCATTCTTTTCTTATTTTATTAGTTTCAGTTATTATTTTTTTTTTATTTTTCATAATTTCATGAAATAATGAATTAAGGAAAAAAATATGACTGTACCGGCTACAAGAAAAGATTTCATAATAGTCAATATGGGTCCTCACCACCCATCAATGCATGGTGTTCTTCGGCTGATCGTTACTCTGGATGGTGAAGATGTTATTGACTGTGAACCTATATTGGGCTATTTACACAGAGGGATGGAAAAAATAGCGGAGAACCAAACAATTATACAATATTTGCCTTATGTAACACGTTGGGATTATTTAGCTACTATGTTCACAGAAGCAATAACAGTAAATGCACCAGAACGATTGGAAAGTGTTCAAGTGCCTAAAAGGGCCAGTTATATTAGAGTTATTATGCTGTAGCTGAGCCGTATAGCCTCCCATTTGTTATGGCTTGGCCCTTTTATGGCCGATATTGGTGCACAGACTCCCTTTTTCTATATTTTAAGAGAGAGGGAATTAATATATGATCTATTCGAAGCCGCCACAGGTATGCGGATGATGCATAATTATTTCCGCATTGGAGGAGTAGCTGCGGATTTACCTTATGACTGGATAGATAAATGTTTTGATTTCTGTGATTATTTTTTAACAGAAGTTGTTGAGTATCAAAAGCTCATTACGCGAAATCCCATCTTTTTGGAACGAGTTGAAGGAGTGGGCATTATTGGTATTGGTGGGGAGGAGACAATAAATTGGGGTTTATCAGGACCAATGTTACGAGCTTCTGGAATCCAATGGGATCTTCGTAAAGTTGATCGCTATGAGTGTTACAATAAATTTGATTGGGAAGTCAAATGGCAAAAAGAAGGCGATACATTAGCTCGTTATTTAGTAAGAATCGGTGAAATGCAAGAATCCATAAAAATCATTCAACCGGCTCTAGAAGGAATTCCTGGAGGACCTTATGAAAATTTAGAAAACCGGCGTTTTCATAGGACAAAGGATTCCGAATGGAATAATTTTGAATATAGATTTATTACTAAAAAACTTTCACCCAATTTTGAATTGTTAAAACAAGAACTTTATGTAAGGGTAGAGGCCCCAAAAAGAGAATTAGTAATTTCTTTAATAGGAGATAGTAGTGTTTTCCCCTGGAGATGGAAAATTCGTCCACCCGGTTTCATCAATTTGCAAATTCTTCCCCAGCTAGTTAAAAGAATGAAATTGGCTGATATAATGACGATACTAGGTAGTATAGATATCATTATGGGAGAAGTTGATCGTTTAAATGATAATTGATACGACAGAAGTACAAACTATTAATTCTTTTTATAGATTAGAATCCTTAAAAGAAGTCTATGAATTCATATGGATTTTTGTCCCCATTTTAATCCTTGTCTTAGGAATCACAATGGGGGTATTAGTCATTGTGTGGTTAGAAAGAAAGATATCTGCAGCAATACAACAACGTATTGGACCTGAATATGCCGGCCCGTTAGGAATTCTTCAAGCTTTAGCGGATGGGACCAAACTACTTTTGAAGGAGGATCTTCTTCCATCTAGAGGTAATATTCGTTTATTTAGGGTCGGACCCTCTATAGGGTTTATATCAATTCTACTAAGTTATTTAGTAATTCCTTTTGGATATCACCTTGTTTTAGCTGATCTCAGTATAGGTGTTTTTTTATGGATTGCCTTTTCAAGTATTGTCCGCATTGGTCTTCTTATGTCAGGATATGGATCAAATAATAAGTATTCCTTTTCAGGCGGTCTACGAGCTGCAGCTCAATCGATTAGTTATGAAATACCATTAACTCTATGTGTGTTAGCAATATCTCTACGTGTGATTCGGTGGAACATGAACTCTTTTTTATCTATTTTCTAGAAAATAGATAAAAAATGAATTGAGATTTCAATACTATAAAATAGAAATCTAATTCATAGAATTCAATATGTAAATATGAATATCAAAGAATAAAAGAAATATTTTTTTTTCATTAATGACTACTATCCCAGATACGTCATGGTCCGGAATTTCTCGGACTACAAGATCAAATCAGATTATAGAACAGGACTTAATAAGTAACGTTCAACAAATTGGGATTCATTTATCCACAGATTTTTATCTCCCTTTTGAACTCATTTCTATAATTCTTTTAGTTTCTTTGATAGGTGCAATTACTATGGCTCGTCAATAATAGAATTCTAATATAATAAGAAATAAGAACTTCCTTTTTTAAAATTAAAGAATGAAAATGGATTTAATCTATTTTGTTTCAATCTACTGTGAATATCTTCTTTTGTTATGTAATTCTTCTAGTCTAGTCAACTGAATCGGTTTCATTTTTGTTCATATTGAAATCAATCGAGATAGATGAGGGATTTATCAATGATGTTAGAGCATGTACTTTTTCTAAGTGTTTATTTATTTTCTATCGGTATCTATGGACTGATCACAAGCCGAAGCATGGTTAGAGCACTTATGTGTCTTGAGCTTATACTGAATTCGGTGAATATAAATCTTGTCACATTTTCCGATATATTTAATAGTCGGCAATTAAAAGGAGAAATCTTCTCAATCTTTGTTATAGCTATTGGGCTAGCTATTGTTTCGTCGATCCATCGTAACAGAAAATCAACTCGTATCAATAAATCGAATTTGCTGAATAATTAGTTAGAATTCTTCTATTTTCACATAGAAATCAAAACATAAGACTTTTAGATAGAATATTCTAAATAGAATCTAATTCTAATAGAATTAGAATAATAAGATAATATAATATTAGATAGAATATTTTTATTTTTCTTTCTTCTCTTTTTTCATATAGATTTATGATTTATAGTTACGAACTTATTCTATAACTAACCTAATAACAAACGTATTTATCTGATATTCTGATATATAATATATCAGAATATCCTTAATTTAATTCTATTTCTATATAATAGAAAGATAGGAAAATTCACATGAATTGAATTCGTAAACTCATATTTCATGATTATTGAAATGGAAATCAAAGTATCTTGGCCCTTTCTCATAAACAGATTAGAAAATCTATTGATTCTTCAAATTTTGATAAATCATTGATTCGTCTGGTGTCTACAATAGAAAATCTATGATTTATTTCATTTTCTTATCTTATTTTACCAGATCGAAAATCTTTTGTGTTCAAAACTGGAATTTATAGACCCAATGTCACATTCAGTAAAGATTTATGATACATGTATAGGATGTACCCAATGTGTTCGAGCTTGCCCCACGGATGTATTGGAAATGATACCTTGGGACGGATGTAAAGCTAAGCAAATTGCTTCTGCGCCAAGAACCGAGGATTGTGTAGGTTGTAAAAGATGTGAATCCGCTTGTCCAACGGATTTTTTGAGTGTCCGTGTTTATTTATGGCATGAAACAACTCGCAGCATGGGTCTTTCTTATTGATATGTGACAAAAAACTCCACTTGAATCATTTGATTCCTCTTTACCGACAAAACCTCGTGCTCGGGAGAAGAATAATCTATTTTCTTTTCTCGAGTACGGACTTTTCTGGTCTAATTTTATCTTGTCTTTATCACGAGTTCTTTTCCTTGGTTAACAATACTTCTTGTTTTGCCCATATTCGCGGGTTCTTCAATTGTCTTTTTCCCTCATAAGGGAAATAAGGTGTATAGGTGGTATACTCTATGTATATGTATCCTAGAGCTCCTTTTAATGACCTATGTATTTTGTTATCATTTCCAATTGGACGATCCATTAATCCAATTGAAGGAGGATTATAAATGGATCAATCTTTTTGATTTTCACTGGAGACTGGGAACCGATGGACTTTCCATAGGACCCATTTTACTGACAGGATTTATCACTACTTTAGCTACTTTAGCAGCTTGGCCAGTTACTCGAAATCCGCGATTCTTCTATTTCTTGATGTTAGCAATGTATAGTGGCCAAATAGGATCATTTTCTTCTCGAGACCTTTTACTTTTTTTCATCATGTGGGAATTAGAATTAATTCCTGTTTACTTACTTTTATCCATGTGGGGAGGAAAAAAACGCCTGTACTCGGCTACAAAGTTTCTTTTGTGCACTGCCGGAGGTTCCATTTTTCTCTTAATAGGAGTTCTAGGTATGGGTTTATATGGTTCCAATGAACCAACATTAGATTTAGAAAAATTAGCTAATCAATCGTATCTTGCAGCATTGGAAATAATACTCTATTTTGGTTTTCTTATTGCTTATGCTGTCAAATCGCCGATGATACCCCTACATACATGGTTACCAGATACCCACAGGGAAGCACATTACAGTACATGTATGCTTTTAGCTGGAATATTATTAAAGATGGGAGCATATGGATTGATTCGGATCAATAAGGAATTATTAGCTCACGCTCATTCTAGATTATCTCCCTGGTTGGTGATAGTAGGAATAATACAAATCATTTATGCAGCTTCAACTTCTCTCGGTCAACGCAATTGAAAAAAAAAACGTATTGCCTATTCTTCCGTATCTCACATGGGTTTCATAATTATAGGAATTGGTTTTTATCCTGATTTCGTTCTCCCGTTATCGGTTGACAAGGTACAAGTTCTATTATCTAATTATTTTTATAGATACTAATTCTTTTTTTAGATTCAATACTAAATTTCATTAATTGGAAAGAAAGTCTTAGAATTCTTTGACTTTCATATTTTCACGATTCTTCGTTGTACAATGAAAAAAAAAAGGGAAGGGTGAATTATAATTGTAATGAGATACATCTAAAGTTTTTGAGAACCTTTTGAATAATTCCTCTATTTAAACGGTTCTCAAAAACTCGCACAAATTTTCATTGCATTGTGTATCAGACGATTTTTTTATGTATTCTTCATGTATTTTCTTTTATTCAATTATATATTCATTGGAATGAACCATAACTATGGAACCCAATTCCTAATAGATTGATCCCAAAATAGCATATCCAAATTAGGAGAAATCCTATAGAAGCTACAAATGCCGAATTTGTCCCTTGATCTTGCAATTTTGGATTTGTTCTAGTATGTAAATAAATTGCAAATATGGTCCAAGTAATAAATGCCCAAGTTTCCTTAGGGTCCCAATTCCAATAAGAACCCCATGCTTCATTAGCCCATACTGCTCCAGAAAGAATGCCTATGGTTAAAAAGGTAAACCCTAAACTAATGACACGATAACTCCAATAATCCAAACGCTGAATTAATTGATATTTGTAAAAATTTTGAAATGAGAAGAAAGAAGTATTTTTTAATACACTTCCTTTTTGGTTCAAATATTCCATATCACCAAAGAAAAACGACTTCCTTAAACTGAAAAAATTCTTGTTTTTCAAAAAAGAATCGATTCTTTTTTGAAATGTAATCACTATAAGAGCAACTGATAATAATGATCCGCATAAAAGAGCTGCATAGCTCAATAGCATCATACTGACATGCATCATTAACCACTGAGATTGTAGAGCAGGTACTAATATTGCGGGTTGATGCATTTCAGTTGAAAGACCTGACGTGGCGAAACCTTGGGTAAAAATGGCACTTGGTGCAGTTATTGCGCTTAAATCATTTTTATGATTCCCAAGATACGGAATCATATGAATAATGGATAAACTCCATGAAAGGAAGATTAATGATTCGTATAAATTACTTAAGGGAAAATGTCCCGAAGAAATCCAACGAATAACTAAAAACCCTGTTATAGAGAAAAAAGTAGCTATCATCCCTTTTTCTGACGAATTATGTAATCCTTCGATTTCGTAGACTAATAAGTTCATCAAATGAATCAGAATCACAATTGAGATGATCGAAAAGGAAATATGAGTTAATATATGTTCTAAGGTTGCAAATATCATAAAGAAGAGTCCCTTTTAAATAATTGAAATCGGGGAGGGGATTAAATAGAATCTAAAAGAGAATATTTAAAATATTCTCTTTTAGATTCTATTAGATCTATTGTGTCTATATTATTAATATGAATAATTCTTTATGCCGCCACTCGGACTCGAACCGAGATGCTCTAGCACTGCTTCCTAAGAGCAGCGTGTCTACCAATTTCACCATGGCGGCTTACCTTAAATAATAAGAATATAATAAGAATAATATATATATATATATATAGTAAATTCATGTTGAATTGTCGATATTCAATAGAGTTTAGGAAACAATGAAGAAAGATGCATTTCCATTCATCTGGAAATGTTAAATATAAAGAAAATATCAATAATACTTAATTAGTATCTTCGTAAGTTCAGTTTGAATAATCAACTTTTCCGTACTAGAAACTAGAAACCTAGCTCTTGTTTATCCAGAAGAGTCATAACTCAATAGTTTCGTTCTCAGTCGGGGTATAAAATTCATAATTCTTTTCTAATGATTTTGAGATCCAACACTTTAGTATAAAGTAGAATGAAATATTCAGATTCTTCCTTGTCTATCGTAATTGTGCTTTTCAAAATAGAAAAGCACAATTCATAGGAAAGAAAAAACCATTTCACGAATTCAATATCAATCAATAGAAATTGAAATAAATAGAATAAAATAGAACATAAACAATAAAAAGAAGAAAATAACTAAAATAGAATAGAATAGAGATATATAAAGACTATAAAAAATCGAAAAAAAAATGCTGAAAAAGAATAAAATACACAATACTGAGTACTTTGAATCAAGTAGACAGAAAGATTCTTCTTTTTCATATTACCTAGCTCTAACTAATATGAGAAGTGAAATACAAATACAATTTAGTAAAATTGAATCATTTGTCTTACAATTCAAAAATGGAAATTTGGAAGTTCTTTGAAACATGTCAATTAAGATTTTTCCAAGACTTTTTTTTGTCGCACAAAAAAACTTTTTGACTGTCCGGTGGAAACAGATTTAGCTAAAGAAAAAGCTTTTACTGCCTCTAAAGATCCTTTTTTTTTCCAAAGATTTCTACGAATATGCTTTTTTGACATAGAAGTACGTTTTTTTGGAACTGCCATTCAAAAGGTAGGTTACTCCTTTTTATCGTTGTATGTGAAAGACATATATTGTTCAATATAAATTACTCTTTATTAGTCATTATCTATACTTAATACTTAATTCCATAAAGTTCAAAAATCTCTCAAGAATATCATAACATACAAATAGAAAAAAATAATAAAAGAAAAGAAGAATATTCTAAAATGATTCTATTTTATATTTTAATAGACAAATAGATTTCTATTTTCTATCTTCATTCTGATATTTACATAATGTAATAATCATATACGTATTTTATATTTCTTGTTTTCTAAAGGAATATATACAAAAAGAATATACAAAATTAAAGTAATTTAATTTGAATATTTATTATTCTGTTAATAAATAATAATATATATTATATATATAATAAATATAA